ATGAATCTTCATAAATTTCATCGTAAATGTGAACTACTTATACAAATAAACATACAAATAAAATAAAAATGCGGGAGATAGGGAAAAGATGCAGGGTCGGTTGTCGACTTGGCTAATCAAACACGGGCTAGTTCATAGATCTTTGGGATTCGATTACCAAGGAATAGAAACCTTACAAATAAAGCCCGAGGATTGGAATTCCATTGCTGTCATTTTATATGTATATGGTTACAATTATCTACGCTCTCAATGTGCTTATGATGTAGCACCTGGTGGACTGCTAGCTAGTGTGTATCATCTTACAAGAATAGAGTATAGTATAGATCAACCGGAAGAGATATGCATAAAAGTATTTGCACCCCGGGGGAATCCTCGAATTCCCTCTGTTTTTTGGGTTTGGAAAAGTGCCGATTTTCAAGAACGAGAATCTTATGATATGTTAGGAATCTATTATCATACTCATCCACGACTGAAACGTATCTTAATGCCCGAAAGTTGGATAGGATGGCCCTTACGTAAGGATTATATTGCCCCGAATTTTTTTGAAATACAAGATGCTCATTGAATGCCAAGAAAATAATCTTCATTTTTATAACTCCAGATAGGCAAAGAGTATTCCTATGTATGTTCTCTTCAAAATCAATCAAAGTCAGTGAGTTCTCATTAGTAGTTTTAATGTGATAAATTTTCACATTCTATTTCCTCATTCTCTCTTAAGCGAACCTCTAGAGTACCTGTAAGATATGTGCGCGGTACAAAGTGCATAATTCGAAATTCTTTTCATTTGAATTCATATTATTGGTTCAGTTCATCACAAATAACAAGAAACAAGTACCCTCCAATTTGAGAATTTCCAATGAATCTATAATTGAATGATAGCACAAAAAGAAAAAAAAAAAACTAACAAAAAAAAAAAAAGAAAAATATGCGATTTCATTTCGACTCTATCTAAGATCCATCGTGGATATTCCTAGACATCAACTTATTAAGAATAGACTTTTGCTCGGTTGGGTCTATCAACCAACTAATTGAACCTTTCAATTCTGTATTGCATAGACATATATGCATCAAGTCGTAACGTTCTTCTTGATCTTGAAGGAGAGGAGACAGAGTAGGAACAAAAGAAAAAAGAAGAGAATCTCATTTTCAGATTTTTTTTATATATGAGAGAATATGGATACTTTTTATCCTCTTTCTATAAATCTAGAAATTTTCGTCAGCGATTTTAAAATTGAAATGTAATATAATACAAAGGATAACATGAGAGTTACAGATACTTCGATGGCTAAGTATGTATGCTAATCGATACTATTAATGAATATGGATATGGATTCATAAATATAAAAAATTTTGATGTTGATCCATATCCATTACTTGGATATATGAATGGATTTGGTGAATAGATACTCAATACAAATGAATTATGTGCCAGGAACCAGATTTGAACTGGTGACACGAGGATTTTCAGTCCTCTGCTCTACCAGCTGAGCTATCCCGACTATTATTTTAGTTAATATATCATCTTCATTTTATGATATGACTTCGTTCTATGTCAATTCAAAAATGAATTGATCTTACTTTATGTGTACCTTATATAACACCAAACCCAACTTGGGTTAATACAAAAAAATATACACTCGGGTACATAACTTTGTGAAAGAAAAAAACGAATAATAATGATATCCTTATATCAAATAAAAAAAAAAAAAAAAAAAAAAAAAAAAGGATAAAGCATTAACGAGTCAAATGTTTTTTTGGGGATAGAGGGACTTGAACCCTCACGATTTCTAAAGTCGACGGATTTTCCTCTTACTTTAAATTTCATTGTTGTCACTATTGACATGTAGAATGGGACTCTATCTTTATTCTCGGCCGATTAATCCGTTTTTCAAAAGATTTCTCAGATCCTGGAGTAAATTGATTTATAAATGATGTAATCAATGAAGATTCGAGACTTTCTGCCAGTTAGTACAATCGATTCACATCACAAGAATTCTTTCATTTTTCATATAATCATCAATATAGCTCGCGGCGTCATTAATCCAGTTTGTATAGCGTTCAGTACATATATCTATGTATATGGGTTCCCCCCTATTTTTTCTTTTTTTTGAGTTTCGATAGAAGGATTCCTTTACCAACTCAACGCGGCCAACTCTATTTGTTAGAACATCTCCCATCGAGTCTCTGCACCTATCCTATTCTTTTTGTATTCTCGCTGCTGTCGGTTTTCGTAAAACAAGATTTGGCTCAGGATTGCCCCATCTTTAATTCCAGGGTTTCTCTGAATTTGAAAGTTGTCACTTCGTATGTTTCCATACCAAGGCTCAATTCAATTAAGTCCGTAGCGTCTACCAATTTCGCCATATCCCCCTATTTTATATTATGCTGAAATCAAAGCGGTGTATTTTTTATAATTCAATACGAATTTCATTAAATACCGCTTGATTGTATTACGATTTCTATGTAAACAAAAACTCTATAAACTAAAAAAGTGGGTCTT